GTAGTATGGGATCCGTAGTAGGCGAGAAAATTACTCGTTTGATCGAATATGCTACTAATCGATCTCTACCTGTCATTATTGTGTGTGCTTCTGGAGGAGCACGCATGCAAGAAGGAAGTTTGAGCTTGATGCAAATGGCTAAAATTTCTTCTGCTTTATATAATTATCAATTAGATAAAAAGTTATTCTATGTAGCAATTCTTACAGATCCTACAACCGGTGGAGTAACAGCCAGTTTTGCTATGTTAGGAGATATCATTATTGCTGAACCTAATGCAACCATTGCATTTGCGGGTAAAAGAGTAATTGAACAAACATTGAATACGACAGTACCCGAGGGTTCACAAACATCTGAGTATTTATTCGAAAAAGGTTTATTCGACCCAATAGTACCACGTAATCTTTTAAAAGGTGTTCTGAGTGAGTTATTTCAACTCCACGGTTTCTTTCCTTTGAATCACAGTTCCAAAAATTAAAGTATAGCACTAGATTCGCTTATTTTATTTGTAGCGAACAAAAATAAATATTTAATTCATCGTAATCGTAATTAAAAGAAACAATATATATATTGTTTTCCTTGTTGACATAAGTTCTCCTTGTAGATAGACAGAGGTTTCGGATAATTATATTTTTTCTTTTGTTTTTTATTTATAATTATTTATTTAATTTTAATATATTAAATTAAAATTAAATAAATATTAATTATTATTTTAACTTATATTATATATTATAATATTCATTATTATATTACTTATTATTTAAATATATATATATATATATTCTAAATATTATAGTTTCTATCTAATCATATAGCTAATAGAATTATAGTTGATATTATTTATCACTTATAAATAATATTATTATATTGTAAATAATATTATTTATATTACTTATGATAGATATATCCTAAATAAGCATAAGAGGATATCTTTTTAATAGATAGAAATATTAATAGATAGAAATAGTAAATCGAGGCATCTATTCTATGACAGATTTCAACTTACCCTCCATTTTTGTACCTTTAGTGGGCCTAGTATTTCCGGCAATTGCAATGGTTTCTTTATTTCTTCATGTCCAAAAAAATAAGATTGTCTAGACCCAATGGTAATGAATCTTATCAAGTGATTTCAACACTGTATGATAATACGGATATTTATTTCGTGTAATATGGTATGATATGTGGCTTTTGCCAAACACACAAGTGAAAGAACTTTTATGTGGATATATAATATCTGTATAAATGCATGTATATGTGGATATAGCTGGTTCAAAATGAATTAGCGAATATAAAAAATGGAAAGTCAATGTATCTAACTAATTACTCCCGATGTTTCACATAACAATAGTGCTAGTTGGTGAAAGTTACTTCGGGGTCAAGAAAGGTAAAGTCAAATTTATTTGGGTTATTCGCTCAATTCCAATCGAATGCAACTGAATGCAGTATAGTATGAATTGGCGATCAGAACATATATGGATAGAACTTATAACGGAATCTCGAAAAACGAGTAATTTTTGCTGGGCCTGTATCCTTTTTTTAGGTTCACTAGGATTCTTAGTGGTTGGAACTTCCAGTTATCTTGGTAGGAATTTGATCTCTGTATTTCCATCGCAGCAAATCGTTTTTTTTCCTCAAGGGGTTGTGATGTCTTTCTATGGGATCGCGGGTCTGTTCATTAGCTCCTATTTGTGGTGCACTATTTCGTGGAATGTAGGTAGCGGTTATGACCGATTCGATAGAAAAGAGGGAAGAGTGTGTATTTTTCGTTGGGGATTTCCTGGAATAAATCGTCGCATCTTCCTTCGGTTCCTTATGAGAGATATCCAATCAATCAGAATAGAGGTTAAAGAGGGTCTTTATACTCGTCGTGTCCTTTATATGGAAATCAGGGGCCAAGGAGCCATTCCCTTGACTCGTACTGATGAGAATTTGACTCCACGAGAAATTGAACAAAAAGCTGCTGAATTAGCCTATTTTTTGCGCATACCGATGGAAGTACTTTAAAACGAACTCGAACTAAAGTAAAGAATAAATATCCTCTCAAGGTGGGGAAAAGAACTTGCTAATTCCCCTTTTTAATAAAAGGCAAGTTTCCTGATTCTTTTATACTAGAAGTCTAATCTAACTAACTAATCTAATAATTAATTTATAGATATAAATTAATCAAACCTATCCGAACATGTATTTCGTAATACATAATTCATCTTTTTAGGCCCATAATTTTTAATTGATACCCTTTTTCTGATTATACAGTAAAAGATTTCGTTTCGAAAGAATTAATGTAAGTTTTTTGGTCTCGAAACTTGATTTGTTACTTAAAGTGGGTTTTGGAGTATTCATCGAAAGGAACAAATGAAAATTAAATTGGTTTGAATTTGCCCAATTGAGATATCTGAAATATATTACAAATAAAAAGGAAAGGGATAGATCCAGAGGTCACTACTTTGTTATACAACTCGTGCTTCAGAGAAATATCAGATAGAGTCGACGAATGAAGCAGGTTCATTAAAAATTCAAATTCAATTCACAGATCAAAATGAAAAAAAAGAAAGCATTGGCCTCCCTTCCCTATCTTGCATCTATGGTATTTTTGCCCTGGTGGGTCTCTTTCTCTTTTAATAAATGTCTGGAACCTTGGGTTACTTATTGGTGGAATAGCAGACAATCCGAAACTTTTTTAAATCATATTCAAGAGAAAAACGTTCTAAAAAGATTCATAGAATTAGAAGAACTATTCCTATTGGATGAAATGATAAAGGAGTACCCGGAAACACATATACAAAAACTTCATATAGGAATACACAAGGAAACAATACAATTGGTCAAAGCATGCAATGAATATGATCTCCATATCATTTTACATTTCTCGACAAATATAATCTGTTTCACTATTCTAAGTGGTTATTTTATTCTGAGTAATGAAGAACTCGTTATTCTGAATTCTTGGGTTCAGGAATTCCTCTATAACTTAAGTGACACAATAAAAGCTTTTTCGATTCTTTTAGTTACTGATTTATGGGTCGGATTTCATTCGACCCGTGGTTGGGAACTAATGATAGGTTTGGTTTACAACGATTTTGGATTGGATCATAACAATCAGATTATATCTGGTCTTGTTTCCATTTTTCCAGTTATTCTAGATGCAATTGTTAAATATTGGATTTTTCATTATTTAAATCGTGTATCTCCTTCGCTTGTAGTAATTTTTCATTCAATGAATGAATAAAGAACTCATTTGATCTCATCATATCAATAAAATTAGAATCCTTCTTCCTTTATAAATAAATAGAAATTAAGCATTTAATTAAAAATTTTACTTAATTCCTTATACTTTCATCTGCTCAAGGTATTCATCGTATATTCCAGTACAATTATTCTAGTACAATGCCAGACTCGTGTATAGGTAACTATACTAGTTACCTATCTAATTTATTGTAGAAACTCCGAAATTAATGATTGGACATGCAAAATAAAAATGCTTTTTCTTGGGTAAAGGAAGGGATGACTCGATCCATTTCTGTATCGATCATGATATATGTAATAACTCGGTCATCCATTTCAAATGCATATCCCGTTTTTGCGCAGCAGGGTTATGAAAACCCGCGAGAAGCAACGGGACGAATTGTATGTGCCAATTGTCATTTAGCTAATAAACCCGTGGATATTGAAGTTCCGCAAGCTGTGCTCCCTGATACTGTATTTGAAGCGGTTGTCCGAATTCCTTATGATAAGCAACTGAAACAAGTTCTTGCTAATGGTAAAAAGGGGGGTTTGAATGTAGGGGCTGTTCTCATTTTACCCGACGGATTCGAATTAGCCCCCCCTGATCGTATTTCTCCCGAATTGAAAGAAAAGATTGGAAATTTGTCTTTTCAGAGTTATCGTCCTAATAAAAGAAATATTATTGTGATAGGTCCTGTTCCTGGTCAGAAATATAGTGAAATCATCTTTCCCATTCTTTCCCCCGACCCTGCTACGAAGAAAGATGTTCACTTCTTAAAATATCCCATATATGTAGGTGGGAACAGAGGAAGGGGTCAGATTTATCCTGATGGTAGCAAAAGTAACAATACAGTCTATAATGCTACATCAGCAGGTGTAGTAAGTAGAATAGTACGTAAAGAAAAGGGTGGATATGAAATAACCGTTGTTGATCCATCGGATGGACATCAAGTAGTTGATATTGTACCTCCAGGACCAGAACTTCTTGTTTCAGAGGGTGAATCCATCAAGCTTGATCAACCATTAACAAGCAATCCCAATGTGGGAGGCTTTGGTCAGGGAGATGCAGAAGTAGTGCTTCAAGACCCATTACGGGTCCAAGGTCTTTTATTCTTCTTTGCATTTGTTATTTTGGCACAAGTTTTTTTGGTTCTTAAAAAGAAACAGTTTGAAAAGGTTCAATTATACGAAATGAATTTCTAGGTGCGGGGATTTCTTAACATCAAGTTGGTAAAAGGTGCCAAATTTTTTGTTGCTTTGTTTATACTTTTTTTCGTTTTGCGGGATGCCTGGAATTCATTACTTGTATCCTATTCTTTGTAATAGATATACAAACGAAGAGAATACAAGGGAAGGATGGCAAACCGGAACTCTTTTGTTTAGATTGATAGGAAGTTGTGGACAAACAAAAAGAGAGAAAAGATTATAGGGGAATAATTGATTGAGCAAATAGAACTTCTTCTATTAACTTAAACTTATAACTTAGAGAAATTATTCAAACAAATTTAAATTTCAAATTATATTTATAGAGTAAGTTCCATTAGTAGTTTACTATAGAAAGAGAAAGAAAGAATTTGGAGGATATCTCATGCGTAGAAATCCATAGAATATTGTAGTATCCAGAGATTACTCTTTTCTTCTTGCTTCGTATCGTAAGAGTTAATTAGAGGAAGGACAGAGACTATGAATCAATCAATGGCTTCGATTCTTCAAAAACATTATTAAGAAACAAAAGAATAGAGTAATGTTTAAAACATCAGAGCAAAAGATCCATTTTGTC